CCCTATCTATGATTCTGCTATTTACTGGAAAATTTGTATTGTAATATAGGAATAATCTCTTGAATCAATGTAAATATCATAAATATCAAATATAAAGAGTAAACAGGATTTGGAATGCTTTATTTATGGACAAAACAAAGAAAGTAACAAACATTAGAACCGGCTAAAATCATTTTTCATTCAGTCATTGAGTGATAAATCAATACAAGTGACGGGGATATACGATTTAAATAATGGAAGATACCATATTTAAAAATTGTATCTAGAATAACTGGAAAGGTGGAAGCAAGAACAGATATAATTTGATCGTGATGATCAAATCCAAAATCTTTGTAGATAGAGTCAATCATTAGTTCCCAACCTTGGGGCGAATGGAATCCGATACATAAATCAGTTATTAAAAGAACGGAAAAAGCTTTTATTGTATCGTTTAAATTATATAGGAATTCCTGAACCCGAGAGTTAAGAATAACAAGCTCTTCATTACCCAGAATAGAATAAACACTTAGAATAATGAAAGAAATTATGTTTATTGAGAAGTGCAAAATCGTATTCATACGGTTTTGGTTATACATCTTGATCAATTGAACCGTTTCTTTATGGATTTCTATATTAAGCTTTTGTATATGTGTCTCTGGGGATTCATTTATCATTTCGTCCAACAGGAGTAGTCTCTCTAATTCTATGAATTTTTCTAGAATACTATTTTCTTGAATATCATTCAAAAGGGTTTCGGATTGTCTCTTATTCCACCAATTAATAGACCATGATTCCATACTTTTATTAAATTTAAATGAGAGAAAGATCCACAAGGGCAAAAATACTAAAGATATAAGAGATAGAATGTGACTAAATACTTTATTTTTTGACATTTTGTAATTTAATGAATTGTTAAGGAATCCACCCCACCTCACCTCACTTGTTGACTCTACATGCTCGAATATTTTGATTCTATTACGTATAAAGTATTTTGTTTTTGTTAAGCTTTTAATCTATTAAATTAAGAAAAAAAAATTTTATTTCAATTCAATTGGTACACGCAAGAAATAAGCCAATTCCGCGACTTTTTGTTCAATTTCTCGTGGAGTCAAATTCTCATCAATATGAATTAATGGAATAGACCCCTGGCCCCTGATTTCCATATAAAGTAAAAAGACAATACGAGTATAAATCCCCTCTTTAACTTCGATTCGTATGGACTGAATATCTTCCATAAGGAATCGGAGAAAGATACGACGATTTTTTCCGGGAAATCCCCAACGAAAAATACAAACTGTTCCTTCTTTTCTATCGAATCTATCATAACCACTGCCCACATTCCACGAAATTATGCACCACAAATAGGAACTAATAAAGAGACCTGCTATCCCATAGAAGGACATCACGATTCCTTGTGGAAAAAACAGTATTTGCTGATACGGAAATAAAGATATAAAAGTCCTATCTAGATAACTAAAAATTCCAACCACTAAGAATCCTACCGAACCTAAAAAAAGGATAAGGGCCCAGTAGAAATTAATTATTTTTCGTGAGCCTGTTATAAGTTCTATCCATATACGATCTGATCGCCAATTCATACTAGATCTAGTTGCATTTTATTGGAATTGAGAGAATAATACCAATTTGACTTTACTTTACTATTTTTTTTGTTTACGAAGTAACGCTCATCAACTAGCACTTTTATTATATGAACTTTTGAAAAGAATGGCGTCTACTTCATATGATCTTCTTCTAGATATGATATCTACATATGACCATTACCCATATCGCATTTCCGACTGCATAAGAATTCGTTCATTTATGTTCGTGGGAAGTTACATATTTATACCCTATTTCACTAACTATATCATTTGTATTTGTGTTATAATGCAAGTCTATTTAAGTCTTAAAACAATGAATGATATTTTGTACCGTCGAATTTAAACAATCTTGTTTTTTTGTACATGACGAAATAAAGAAGCCATTGCAAATGCCTGAATTACCCGGCCCAACCTACTAAGTTAAGGGGACAAAAATAGAGAGTAAATTTAGAATTGTCATAGTAACGGTACCTCGATTTACTTTACTATTTGTAAAGGAATAAATTACTTTTTTATATTGCTGATTAGTACTTTGCTATAAAATAAAAAAATAACTCTAAAAAACAAAAAAAAAATAAAGTCCTATTTGAGTGAATTTTGATTCAAAGGAAAGAAAGTGTGTAGTTGAAAAAATTCACTAAGAATGTTTTTTAAAAGATTACGTGGTACGATTGGATCAAATAAGCCCTTATGGAATAAATATTCAGACACCTGCGAACCCTCGGGTACTGTCGTATTCAATGTTTGTTCAATTACTCTTTTACCTGCAAATGCAATATAGGCATTTGGTTCGGCAATAATGATATCGCCTAACATACCAAAACTGGCTGTCACCCCACCAGTGGTGGGAGATGTAAGGATGGATATATAGAATAACTTTTTATTTAATTGATAATCATATAAAGCGGAAGATATTTTAG